TTTAATATTATAATTATATTAAATATTATAAAATATTCTTTTTATCCCTTTTTTCTGTCGGATCAAGCACTACCCAATCCTACTACTATAACTTTGTTTCATTAATCTGTATATATATTATATAATACTATGCTATGCATTGTATTATAATACATAATAATATATATATCTATATTAATCTGTATTGTAAATTAAAGTTATCTAGATTTCTGTATATTAATGTTAAAAATTTCAAAGTAGAAAAGACTCTTTTGATCTAGTTATATAATATATTATAATTATATTGTATATTGACAATTCCAAAAAACTTATCATACTATCAGCATAGTATGCTGATGGTCGGGCGGATCTGCCCCCATCGTCTAGCGGTTCAGGACATCTCTCTTTCAAGGAGGCAGCGGGGATTCGACTTCCCCTGGGGGTAGGGTACTACGAAAGGAAGTTGATCATGGATTATAACTAAACCTAGAATTAATTCTTCCTGGGTCGATGCCCGAGCGGTTAATGGGGGCGGACTGTAAATTCGTTGGCAATATGTCTACGCTGGTTCAAATCCAGCTCGGCCCAATAATTCGCCGCTCCATTGAATACGATCTAACCAGTTTAATTTGTCCTCCAGAAATAGAAATGCCCTATCCGTCAAAATAAAGATCAACCATTTTTTTGATCTATCCATATTTTTTAATTAGTCATTTTTGACAATAAAAAAAAAGAACCACCGGTTACTAGTAATTATTGCTATAGTTCATATCCATGTGGATATGATATCAGTATATCATTTTTGTTTCTGTTACAACACGACGAGACGAATAGAATGTTCTTATGAAACCATAAGAATATGTATGTCATACACCTCGCTGGGATTGTAGTTCAATCGGTCAGAGCACCGCCCTGTCAAGGCGGAAGCTGCGGGTTCGAGCCCCGTCAGTCCCGAACTAGGATCCGATGAATTTATCAATTCATCTCCCACTTTTTACAGAAAAGTGGGACAGGGAGCAAGATCTAAGAATCCTTATTTTTTTTTTTTTTCGTTTCACATTGATATTTTGATATTTATCATCAGACAAAAGAAATGCGGGAATTTTCATTTCTTTCACTACGGAATAGTACCGATTGATAAGGAAGAGACATACCTAGATTGATTGGTACGATCGGTTATATTACTCTATGTCAGTATTTTAAGAGATACCATATTCGTTATTCATTTGACTTTATTTTTTGATTGTTCTTGAATAATGAAATGGAGTAGAGTGCCCATATTTTTACCAGGAGTACATACAAAAATTGTATTCCTTTGTTGTACAATATACAATGAACTTAACATAATTACCTCGGCGGAACAGAGCGCCTTTTTATTTTTAACTGCGCCCTTTTCCAATTCCAACTCCGACTTGTGTATCCTCTATATTTTAATTAAAAAAATCTATCTCATTCAAATCGCATGCTAATTTTTTTATGTATGTGTTCTCCCCCAATCCAAGAAAGAGAAGAGGATATTATATTAATTAATTATATTAATAATTAATATTAATTAAATCTATTAATTTATAATTTAAAATCATAAATTATATATAATATATAATAATCTTAATTAAAATTATTTAATTTTTTTTTTTCATAAATAATAAATAAAAGACCAAGCAAGGTACCCCTTTTTAGTAAATCTGTTGGAATATTAGATCTTTTAATCCGTCCTTTTTCCATCTCACTTATATTGTTTGGGTCTTAGGTGTGACCTGACCCATTGAATACCGGTCATCTGATACCTCGTCGGATACTTAAATTAATTGTCTGTATTAAGTAAGTAGAACGAAGAAGGTAGGTTATAGAAAAGAAAGAATGGAAAAGGACGAAAAATTCAATAGCATTCAATATTGGAATTGGATTAGAAATTGAATTTTTTATTTAGTATGGATAAAAAGTCTTCCTATGTTATACTATTAAATTCTCGACAATTAATTGATTTGATAGATTAGATCTATTGTTATTCATAATATTTTGATCCATTTGGCATCATCAGGATACAATTAACTTATTGAATTTACAGGAATCAAATTTTTCATCTCTATGGGATTAGATCCCGAGTTATTGCGAAACAAAAAAAAATGAGATTATGGAAGTTAATATTCTCGCATTTATTGCTACTACACTGTTCATTCTAGTTCCTACCGCTTTTTTACTTATCATTTACGTAAAAACAGCCAGTCAAAATAATTAATTTTAATGAAACTAGAATTATTAGTTCTTGTCAATAATTGAAGAAATGATGAGATAGTGTGTAGAAATATAAATATAATATCTATAGTTTTTTCTACACACTATCCAATATTGTATACAGATATAATATAGGTTTATATAATATAAATCAATTTACAATTATGGTAGTGTCTCTAGAGTCCACTCCTCCCCCATACTACGAGCGAAAGGGAAAATGTAAAGACTACCATTAAAGCAGCCCAAGCGAGACTTACTATATCCATGTAAATTATGTCTCCTATCTCTATCAAGGAATGATTCCACTATGATTATTGATCAATAATCATAGTGGAATTAACGGCACAGAGTCAAAATGGGATTCTGATTTAAAACGATTGATGCTTCAAATCCAATGAAGCTAATCGTAGCAAATTCTATATTATTGTATTGGATTTTCGGTAGAAGCGAGCCGTAAGTACAAATACGATACATATACCCTTTCTTTCTTATATCAATATCAAAGGAGTCTTTCTAATAGTAAGATCTATTGTTTCTTTTGTTACCTTTTGTATAAGCAAAAGATATAAAAATATATAGAAAAATGTATATACTATTAAGACAGATTATTAGGATAGGACCTCCATTTCCTAATTTATTTAATTCATCCATTGAATTAAATAAATGGCCCGAACCCATTATTAAATTAATAAGTGAAGCAACCTTCACTTCATCCTATTGGATTGGTACGGTGGGGTCACACCCAAAATCCCCATGCTGAGAAAAATTTACAGTCTTTTCTAGAACTTACAGATTCTAAAAATTTTGTCAATCAGGCGACACCCAGATTTGAACTGGGGATAAAGGATTTGCAGTCCCCCGCCTTACCACTTGGCCATGTCGCCAAATCCGATCCAAAATTAGGAATAAAAATATTATCTATACTCCATTATTCTAGTACTAAATTTAGTAATTTTATTTTTATTTTTGAAAGAAAAAAAGGGGGTTTCCAGTCATAGATTGAAAAATTCAGGCAGTAACCATTTCATTTACCTAATTTATGTTGAATTAGTGAACTAAATTTGTATCTCAAAACATGTGTTTCCTTAATCGCATAAGAAAAGCAAATAACAAATCAGTATAAATTATTTTCAATCTTAATTTTGAATTATAACACCATATATGTGTATATGTAAACCCTAAAAAAGAAATTGTTACACAGAACAGAGGATCTCTCTCTTATTCTTATGCACATATTCCTATAAAGAATCAGCATATTTGAATTTTGAATTCTATATTAATTCTATTCTAATATATATATAGAATGGTAAAGGAAAAATGTTTTATTAATTCCTGTCGCAAATTTGAACTTGTGTCAAAAATAATCTTCATTCTTACGTCTCGTTTCCGTTCATACGTATGAAATAGAGATATGGAGTTGGTTAAAATTTCATGTGATTCAGTAAACAGAATATACATTCCATTATTGGCTCACTCTTCATCGAACTAACCTAACCATATAGGTCAATCTAGCAATAATGGAATTTTTTCGATTAAAGAGGAAAGTTAAGATGCTCCGGAATAAAAAAGAGGAAATGTCCACAATACCAGGATTTAATCAGATACAATTTGAGGGATTTTGTGGGTTCATTAATCGGGGCTTGGCGGAAGAATTTCATAAGTTTCCAAAAATTGAAGATACAGATCAAGAAATTGAATTTCAATTATTTGTGGAAAGATATCAATTGGTAGAACCCTTGATAAAAGAAAGAGATGCTGTATATGAATCACTCACATATTCTTCTGAATTATATGTACCCGCGGGATTAATTTGGAAAAGCGGTAGAGATATACAAGAACAAACTGTTTTTATTGGAAACATTCCTCTAATGAATTCCCTGGGCACCTCTATAGTAAATGGAATATACAGAATTGTAATCAATCAAATATTGCAAAGTCCCGGTATTTACTATCGTTCCGAATTGGATCATAACGGAATTTCTGTTTATACCAGTACTATAATATCAGATTGGGGAGGGAGATTAGAATTAGAAATTGATAGAAAAGCAAGGATATGGGCCCGCGTGAGTAGGAAACAAAAAATATCTATTCTAGTTCTATCATCGGCTATGGGTTCAAATCTAAAAGAAATTCTAGATAATGTTTGTTATCCCGAAATTTTCTTGTCTTTCCTGAATGATAAAGAGAAAAAAAAGATTGGGTCAAAAGAAAATGCAATTTTGGAGTTTTATCAACAATTCGCTTGTATAGGCGGGGATCCGGTATTTTCTGAGTCCTTATGTAAGGAATTACAAAAGAAATTTTTTCAACAAAGATGTGAATTAGGAAGGATTGGTCGACGAAATATGAACCGGAGACTAAATCTTGATATACCCCAAAACAATACATTTTTGTTACCACGGGATATATTGGCTGCTGCAGATCATTTGATCGGAATGAAATTTGGAATGGGCACACTTGACGATATGAATCACTTGAAAAATAAGCGTATTCGTTCTGTAGCAGATCTGTTACAGGATCAATTCGGATTAGCCCTTGTTCGTTTAGAAAATGCGGTTCGAGGAACTATATGTGGAGCAATCCGGCATAAAATGATACCGACTCCTCAAAATTTGGTAACTTCGACTTCATTAACAACCACTTATGAATCTTTTTTTGGCTTACATCCCTTATCTCAAGTTTTGGATCGAACTAATCCATTGACACAAATCGTTCATGGGCGAAAATTGAGTTATTTAGGTCCTGGAGGATTGACGGGGCGAACTGCTAGTTTTCGAATACGAGAT